ATTACTACGAAGGATAAACAAAGATCAAAAGCTCTGATTCAAAATTATATTGCTTTGTCCCCCCACGAGGAATTGCCAAACCATTTGACTATTGACCCATTCCAATATAAAGGATTAGTAAATCAAATAATAGATAGTAAATGGATCGGTTTAAAAATAAATGAGTTGTTAGTCGTAGAATATTATTCCCGTCAGACTTGAAACGAAAATAACAAAGAAAAGTTCAGACAATTATGTCCCCCTTTTGCCGAAGTAAATAGATCTAGGGTCCTTTTTTTATCCACATTTTTTTTCATTCATGTATCGCAAATAGGTTATCCGTAGGATTGGATTTTTTTCTTTTTGCTCTTTTCTTTACGCGATATTTTGTATTTTATGTACCTTACCACAGCAATGTAATTAGGAATAGAGAATCTCTATCAAATGCTGTTGGAAGAATGGTATCAATTGTTATTTGATTTGATACGTTGTGGTCGGTAACGTCTGTGAATTAACAGAAACGGAAAGAGAGGGATTCGAACCCTCGGTAAACAAAAGCCTACATAGCAGTTCCAGTGCTACGCCTTGAACCACTCGGCCATCTCTCCTACATAATCTTATTATTGACCAGAAACCGAGTGAATAGCGAGTCATTCATATTATTACAGTACAGGTACGACTGATCCATGATTCTATAGGAATCAAAAATTACTTTCCAATTTAGCAACAACAACTTATCTCATCAACTACCCCATATATCTATTACAAATTAATGAATCGTACCATGGATTTTTCTATTCCATTTCAATATTTTTTCATGGAATGATTATTCCATCCTTTTTCTTCTTTGGATCATAACCAAATCCAAATTTCTCGAGTTATCAGAATCCATACCAAAATAAAGCCCTCGGTTATTCAACTTAGATGAAATAGTAATAGCTACACTAATTTGTATGCTACGAAATTTGGATGAGATCCAATCTCATTCAAAAGTATCCTATCTCTCTTTGTCCAAAGGGCGCACAATTTGAGCAGAAGGTCCACGTCTTTGTTTTTTTTTTTAGAATGAGTCGTCTGTTTTTATGTTATTTTGTACTACAATTCCTTTTTTGCGGGATCATTTTCCCCGAGGGATAATGAGAAGAATTATAGAATGGATTGCTAATTATGCCTAGATCTCGGATAAACGGAAATTTTATTGATAAGACCTCTTCAATTGTAGCCAATATTTTATTACGAATAATTCCAACAACTTTAGGAGAAAAAAAGGCATTTACCTATTACAGGGATGGTGTGATTTGATTCTTTTTTCTTGTTTTTTTTTGTTTTTTTTTAGCCCTCACACCCCAGTCTTAGAATAAAAAGACGTTGTTCGGAATAGAAAGAACCAAATTATGGAAAAACCTATGCTTGGTGAAGGTAAAGTTTGGAGATAGAACAATTCCTTCTGTCGTGTATCCTCGATTGATCCAGCCTCGGATACTTTAATTATCGATTTTAGTATTGAACAAAAGGTTATACCTATAGGTTCTGTATTGCAGGTCCACTAGTACCAATAGGAGGCATAGGGGAAGAAGCACTACACCTAGGAATCAACAACACGAAAACTTTGTTATAAAATACCCTTTTCCTTATCAGTATTGGGACTAGCAAGAATGGTTGGGACAACAAACATCCATCTCGTTCGTACTTTGGATACCCGTATAACCATCAAAGATCGTTGAAGTGACTAATTCCTGGAAATAGTAGGCGTTGAGGACAAAGAAATCGTTGGAGTTATCATTTCTATCTAGCACTAATACGATTGGTGTTAAGAAAAAACCTCTTGCGGGAAGGCTGGCTAGAGACTTCTTGTAAAAATACTAGCTCCTGTCAGTTCATAATGAGAATAGTGAAATTTTGATTCTATGGATTATTCCCCCTAGTATTATGCACAGAAGGGAGGAGCCGTATGAGATGAAAATCTCACGTACGGTTCTGGAACGGAGATTTTTTGAATAAAATGAACGACCGTAACGGATGTCGGCTCAATCCGAAGGAAATTATGCGGAAGCTTTACAGAATTATTATGAAGCTACGCGACCAGAAATAGATCCCTATGATCGAAGTTATATACTCTATAATATAGGCCTTATACACACAAGCAACGGAGAGCATACAAAGGCTTTAGAATATTATTTCCGGGCACTAGAACGAAACCCATTCTTACCACAAGCTTTTAATAATATGGCCGTGATCTGTCATTACGTGCGACTATCTCCACTATAGAAAGAAGGGAAAAAGAGCAAATTGACTAGTCAATACTAGAAAAAAATGGGCTTTCTACATATGCATCGTCCAAAGCAACGATTTGTATCAGCTGTAGCAATGAAAGAGACTTTTAAAAAATAGGAAAAAAGATAAGGCCCGCATACTATACTCTATGGATAAAGGATCTAATTGATAAAGAAAGCGCCGTAAAGATCAATTATCGAGCTATCGGATCGATACAGTTAAGAACTGCTTACTTATGTCATGATAT